TTCTCTAGATTTTGTTGAGTTATTACATTTATTAATAAAGAAGTGATGATCAAATGGTTTTTACTCAGAAAACCTTTGAATTTAGCTTTGGTTAAATCATCGTGGTTCTAGTATGAATCTGAGGTTTCAATTGATTCATAGGGTCTCAACAAGAGAATTCCTATAAAAAAAAAAAAGATAGGGAAGAGAAGATTCAAGAGGCCTGTCACGATTAACATAAAGAAAGATGGATGAGCCAACTTGAGATTGTATTTCTTGGCATTATCATCACAAAGAAGAGATTCCGGATTTTTATTACTTCGTATCTTTTGGTCAAATCGAGTCAAGCGGCTAAGCCACAAGAAGTTTTAAACTCTCTATTCCATATCCGTTGAAACCAGTATTTGTGTGTTTTGGCTTGAGCCGTACGAGATGAAATTCTCATATACGGCTCTCAGAGGGGGAGTCTTTCTTCGGTTACCTATCTCAATAAAGTATATGATTGGTTCGAGGAACGTCTCGAGATTCAAGCGATTGCAGATGATATAACTAGTAAATATGTTCCTCCTCATGTCAACATCTTTTATTGTCTAGGGGGGATTACGCTTACTTGTTTTTTAGTACAAGTAGCTACGGGTTTTGCTATGACCTTTTACTATCGTCCAACTGTTACAGAGGCTTTTTCCTCTGTTCAATACATAATGACTGAGGTCAACTTTGGTTGGTTAATTCGATCAGTTCATCGATGGTCAGCAAGTATGATGGTTCTAATGATGATCTTGCACGTATTTCGTGTGTATCTTACGGGTGGGTTTAAAAAACCCCGCGAATTAACTTGGGTTACAGGGGTGGTTCTTGCTGTATTGACCGCATCTTTTGGCGTAACTGGTTATTCCTTACCTCGGGACCAAATTGGCTATTGGGCAGTAAAAATTGTAACAGGCGTGCCTGAAGCTATTCCTATAATAGGATCGCCTTTGGTAGAATTATTACGTGGAAGTGCTAGTGTGGGCCAATCCACTTTAACTCGTTTTTATAGTTTACATACTTTTGTATTGCCTCTTCTTACTGCCATATTTATGTTAATGCACTTTCCAATGATACGTAAGCAAGGTATTTCGGGTCCTTTATAGAGAAGGCAGATCATAGATATTTTTAATTTATCATATCGGGGAGGAAAAAGAGTCTTTCATTGCTACAAATATGGATTATTGAAAAATAAGGCATGTTATTTGGATACTTCTATTCAATTCTGAAGTATTGTTTATTTGATACGAATCGAATAGTTGAAGTAGATTTTCCTAAACTAAAAGAGGATGGATTATGGGAGTGTGTGACTTGAACTATTGATTGGTCCATGCAGATATATGATTTTATCCGCCACGTTGAAATTCAAAACCCAATGTGTCTCCGCATCCAACCATCACGTAAGTCCCTTTATGTAACATAGGATAGGCCGGTTCGCTTGAGGAGAATATTTTCTATGATCATACCATACCCGAATCATGTCATGCATGAAAAGGCTCCGTAAAATCCCTAGAACTAGAATAAGTGATGTGGAATGATCCAATGTTCTATTTATTCCACTTTGTTTGATTTTTATTTTTTTTTTTTTAGGAATTTTATTCTAATTAATTGATAGTAATCTTAGGAAGTTTTTTATAGTATGTAGATGCATTCATTTCCTCTGCATCGACCCTGATTTAGGATACTATCGGAGTTAAATAAGGGATCTAAGGAAGAACAGGGGCTAGACTTTATTAATAACAAGTAAAAACTTTGTATTTTTTTATGTAATACAATCGAGATGTTGTGGGGATAAATACCAACCAAAAGACATGAGACAATCCAAAAAGCACTTGATCATGATCGAATTTTTAAGCCTACTTGGATATTGAGCATTTCCTTGTTGCCAGAACTGAATTCTTTGCAATGAATCGTTGCAACTCGGAGAAAGGAAATTTGATAAATCTTTTCTTACATAAGGTCATTCTACATTAAATATGTATGAAATATAGAGCTTCTATGGACCTATTTATGTTCTATGGATCTATTTATTTGATTCTTTTGATTCTTGCTCGAGCCGGATGATAAAAAATTATCATGTCCGGTTCCTTTGGGGGATGGATCCGCAAGAATTCACCTATCCAAATAACAAAGAAACCTGATTTGAATGATCCTGTATTAAGAGCTAAATTGGCTAAAGGGATGGGACATAATTATTATGGAGAACCTGCATGGCCCAATGATCTTTTATATATTTTTCCAGTAGTAATTCTAGGCACTATTGCATGTAATGTGGGCTTAGCAGTTCTAGAACCGTCAATGATCGGTGAACCGGCGGATCCGTTTGCAACTCCGTTGGAAATATTACCCGAATGGTACTTCTTTCCCGTATTTCAAATACTTCGCACAGTACCCAATAAGTTATTGGGTGTTCTTTTAATGGTTTCAGTACCAATAGGATTATTGACAGTACCTTTTTTGGAGAATGTCAATAAATTCCAAAATCCATTTCGTCGTCCAGTAGCTACAACAGTCTTTTTGATCGGTACCGCAGTAGCTCTTTGGTTAGGTATTGGAGCAACTTTACCTATTGATAAATCCCTAACTTTAGGTCTTTTTCAAATTGATTAAACCGTTAAATACCACGACATAGGTATCTAAGGAAGATACCCTTACTGGATATTCCTTAGATACATCAATCTTATTATGATCTCTTCTGCAAATATAGGGACCGTGTCGTAGATTCAAAATCTTCTTTTTTTTTTTCTAAAAACTAAAAAATGAAAAAAGTCCAATGGATTTAAAATGAAAACTTTTTTTTAGGTAAATTGATTGCAAAATGCTTCTGTAAAGTACCCAATATCTGTTTTACATCTTCTATGCGAAAATATTCTATTTTCATAAGATCTTCTTGGCTGTAACTCAAAAGGTCCAATAATGTATGTATATTGGACCTTTTGAGACAATTATAGGTCCTGGAAGACAATTCTGATTGGTCAATAAAAATACATGTCAAGGGAATTCCTTTTTTGTTTTTCTTAAGATTAGTGAATCTGTCTTGAAAGGAAAAAAGAGGTAGATTCCATCTGTTTTCATTTTCCTCGAGATTCATGTCCTCTTCCTCTGCATGTAGAAAAGGAATCAATAAATCAATCAAATTACGAGAAGCTTCATAAAGTGCTTCTTTAGGAGTTAAACTTCCATTCGTCCATATTTCTAGAAAGAGTATCTCTTGTTTTTCATTCCCATTCCCATAAGAATGAATACTATGATTCGCATTTCGAACAGGCATAGATACAATATCTATAGGATAACTTCCATCGTGAGAGTCGTTTGTGGATTTCATACAATATCCGCGATCTCTCTTTATTTGTAATTCAATACACAAATCAATTGGTTCTGTCAGGTTAGCTATATGCTGTGTCGTGTCAACTATTTCTACAGAAGGTGGTGAGATGATATCTTGAGCTGTTATGTATTTGGGACCCCTGACGCAAATGGATGCGTCCCTAACTCCATAGAGATTACTTCTCAATACAATCTCTTTCAAATTTATTAAAATCTCGTGTACTGATTCTTCAATACCTGCTATCGTAGAATATTCATGCAGCACATTTCCAAATGTTGCACGTGTGATACATGTTCCTTCTATTTCTCCAAGTAAAGCCTTTCGCATGGCAATACCTATTGTATCGGCTTGACCTTTCATAAGCGGGGACAGAACGAAACGACCATAATAAAGACGCTTGCTGTCTACTCTTGATTCAACACATTTCCACTGTAGTGTTCGAGTGGATCCTGCTACTTCTTCTCGAACCATACTAGTATTTTTCTTTTATTTGTGATTATTGGATCAGATCATTGAATCATTTATTTCTCTTGGAATCTCTTGAATTCTTAATTTTTACACACGTCTTCTTTTAGGGGGGCGACATCCATTATGCGGCATGGGTGTTACATCACGTACGAAACTTAATAGCATCCCATTTCTACGAATGGCTCGTAATGCCGCATCTCTTCCGAGACCTGGACCCTTTATCATAACTTCTGCTCGTTGCATACCCTGATCCACTAATGTACGAATAGCATTAAATGCTGCGGCTTGAGCAGCATAGGGTGTTCCTTTTCTTGTGCCTCTGAATCCAGAAGTACCTGCGGAAGCCCAAGAAACCACCCGACCTCGTACGTCTGTAACAGTTACAATAGTATTGTTGAAACTCGCTTGAACATGAATAACTCCTTTTGGTATTCTACGTTCATTCTTATTTGAACCAATAAGTGTATTCTTACGTAAACCAATTTTTGCTATAGGTTTTGTCATATTTTATTAGATCATATTTCTTTTTACATGTACATGGGTTTTTCTTTTCAAAGTTCTTGATTTAGAACTTGAGAAGGATTACCCCTGTCTCTGTTTATGTCTTGGATTGGAACAAATGACTATAATTCGCCCCCGCCTATGAATCAAGCGACATTTTTCACAAATCTTACGAACAGAAGCCCTTATTTTCATATTGATCATTCCTTACTTTTTACTTTATTTTTTTGGAAACAAAAATAAGTTTCTTGCATTTTTGAACTTCAAATTATATCCCTACGAAAAGGATGTTTAAAAGAATGATCTAATCGTTCGAATCTTTTTTACGAAGTCTATAAATTATACGTCCCCTGGTTGAATCATAACGACTCATTTCGATTTTGACTCTATCTCCGGGTAGTATACGTATAAAACTGCGCCGGATTCTCCCCGAAATATAACCTAGAATTAGATCTTCATTATCTAACCGAACTCGGAACATACCGTTGGGAAGTGATTCAGTAATTAAACCCTCATGAATCAATTTTTGTTCTTTCATTCCAGGGAACCCCCTTTAAGTATCAACTAATAGAGGAAGAGTTCTATAATTCACTTCTACTCTCTATTTTACAAATAGTAAGTTCGAGAGAAAATTAGGGTATCCCAGGAGAATCACCATATATAACACAAAATTTCTCCTCCAATTTTTTCTAGTCGAGCTTCTCGATCTGTCATTATACCTCGAGAAGTAGAAAGAATTACAATTCCCATTCCACCTAAAATCTTAGGAATTCGTTGATAATTGGAATAGATTCGTAGACCGGGTCGGCTTATACGCTTGAAAATTATTTTATTCCCTTTCCTAGTCTTTCTATGTCGTAAGGTTGAAACCAAGAAATTTTTTTGACTTTCTTGATGTTTTCGAACGTTTTCAATAAAACCTTCTCGTAAAAGTATTTTCACAATGTTTTTAGTGATATTAGTAGATACTATTTGAACTCTTCCCTTTTGATCTATGTCAGCATTTCTTATAGAAGTTATTATATCGGCAATAATGTCCCTACCCATGACGAACAATAGTTATTGGCGCCCCCTCATTTTGATATAATCAACATGCTTCTTTTTTGTTTTCTTTTTTATTGAATTTTTTTTTTAGAATAAATTCTTATAAATTTCAAATATATGCATGAGACACAATCTATTAATTGGATCTATTTCATATATTTGAATAGTATATTCTATATTGAATATTCTATCTATCTATATTCTATATCTATATATATAGATAGATAGAATATAGATAGGATATATCCTATTTTCATCTATAAGACTTCGGGTGCTAATGAAACTATTTTAGTAAAATTCAACTGTCGCAATTCCCGAGCAATCGCACCAAAAATTCGAGTTCCTTTTGGATTTCCTTCTTGATCAATGATAACCGCTGCATTGTCATCATATCGTATTATCATGCCGTTGTCACGTTTGAGTTCTTTACACGTGCGTACAATCACAGCTCTAATTATTTCTGATCTTTCTAGAGGCATGTTGGGCACTGCTTCTTTTATTACAGCAACAATAACATCGCCAATATGAGCATATCGGTGATTACCAGTTCCTATGATTCGAATACACATCAATTCTTGAGCTCCACTGTTATCCGCTACATTCAAAAGAGTCTGAGGTTGAATCATATCATTTTTATTTGAATCTCTTATTTAAATGCAAGGGATAATGGAAAAAAGAAATATTGTCTGTCCAGAGATAAATAAATCTGTGGTTTTTTTTTTCATTCTCGTTTTTTTTTCATTCTCAATACTTCTTTACTTTTGTTTACCTATCCTGAAATAATAAATTGAGTTTGTATAGGCATTTTGCATGCAGCTATTTTCATAGCAGTTTTGGCTATAGTTTCTGATACTCCACTCATTTCATAAAGTATTCGGCCCGGTTTAACAACGGATACCCAATATTCGGGGGATCCCTTGCCCGAACCCATACGTGTTTCTGTAGGTCTTACAGTAACAGGTTTGTCGGGAAAGACGCGTACCCATATCTTTCCACCACGACGCGCATATCGTGTCATTGCTCTTCGCCCTGCTTCTATTTGTCTAGCTGTGATCCAAGCAGGTTCAAGTGCCTGAAGAGCATATCGACCAAAACAAATATGATTGCCTCGGCAAGATATTCCCTTCATTCTACCTCTATGTTGTTTACGAAATCTGGTTCTTTTGGGGTTATAGTTGATGGTTTTTTATTAATTCCATCTCTACTGCAGAGCCGGACATGAGAATTTCTTCTCATCCAGCTCCTCGCGAATGAAATGATTCAATAATATTACATATACACATGTATTTATGTATTTCATTCTATCAAAAGAAAGAATATACATACTAATACTCATTTTTTTTATTGAATTTATTACAATATATAACTAGATAACTAGGCGTGTTTGTTTAGTTTGTTTATATATAATGCTTCTTTCTTTTATCAAAATTTCTAAAATATTTTACTTTACCTCTATTGAATCACGCCAATAGTCATCCAATAAATTGAATTTTTCAATGAAAAATTCAACAAAAATAAAAGGTTCGCGGACGAATATTGACTCTTTCCTCCTTCATTTGTAGGGTCAATTCATTACCCTTCAGAAGAAATCCATTTTTTCTTGGTTCATTTCGCCATCCTACCCAATGAATCTTTAGGATTTCTTCGTTTTCAATAAAATCCTATGTAGTCACAGGTTCCATCGTTCCCATAGCTTCTCCATTAATGTTTAGGCCTGAACTCTGCAATGGAGCTCTCAACAAAGTCTTTTATTTGTTTCCGAGTAAATCTTCTCAGTTTTTCTTAACCCGAAGCTCTATGAAATTATTCTCTATTTTATATTCTTTAGATTATCTATTTTTCTATCTTATTACATAAATAATTTACATAAATAATAGTATTTTTTTTTATTATATTTATAATTTTATTATACTTTCTTTCTATTTTTTATTTGTATATTTTTTAATATATTGTAATTATTGTAATTGTATATTTATATTTATGTTGATGCTTTATAACACTGCCTTTTTTATGGGGTAATTTTTCATAAACCATACATATGGGAATCATATATCATTGAGATCTTTATTCTCTCTTTCTATCATCCTTCCATTTTTCCACATCCCTTTTTTTTTTTTCACAATTCATAATCAGATTTTTTTTATGAAAAGAAT